TTTTGACCTAACGTTTTTGATGAACCAATCCAATGAATACACCCGTAACAAGTCCCTATATGATTTCTGATGGAATCGGAAAGCACTAAGTACAAGCAAGATACACAGTTGCCCCTTGGAAGTCTCAAGGGAATGTGACTAATGGAATATGTAGGAATAGTAAGACCTATTGTTGCCTTTCATAAACAAAAAGCAGAAAAAAAAAAAATATACCATCAAGATATATAACTATCTATCACATACTCCTAATTTCCCATCTAAGCCTTACTGTCTCTACTTCTGTGAAATGTGAAACAATTGGAAGACACCCTATTACATTCTTGGCGGGGTTACCCCAACGAAAGCACTTTTTTCCACTTTTATTCTATAAAAGCCAATCACCCATACAATATTAATTGAAAACTTGAGCACTCAGAGACTCTCATGAGTTTGTATGGATACAAAGTATCTTCAGTTCTTTCCACAACTCCTAATTGGATTCCCCACCAGCCTACCCAATCTACTTCAAGACTCAGTCAGTAAACACTAGTAGGGTAAGGTAATTAGGAAGTATTTATAGTCCTTCCTATAACCCCTTCTTGGATCCTAGGAGCAAGGATTTACAGTCTCTTAGGAACCTTCCTTTGGATACACGGATTTACGGTCCCTGACTTTCGTAGTTCTGAATCTCACAATTGAATCTTACTATGGATTTGATTCGATTGATAAATCAAATCAATGGCCTGAACGCATCAGGAATCCGTAATTAAGTGAGTATTTCTTTATTTATATTGGTAATTCATATTGGTATGGTACAGGTTTGGGTCACACCCCGATTTTTGAAGAAATAATTGAAAGTCAACCCCCCGATTCTTAAAATTGGGTATCGACAGTCCCCGCCCCTTACCTCTGCTTCTGCCAGGCAAGAATTTTGTGAGTTCTATTAGTTTAGTAGGGTAAGAAATTCCGAGTCTTTTGTTAATCAGGCGACACCCGGATTTGAACTGGGGAGAAAGGATTTGCAGTCCCCCGCCTTACCACTCGGCCATGCCGCCAAAACGATACAAAATAGATATAGATGGAAATATTCTGGGGAATTGCTGAACCATTTCTTTTTTTTGATTGGATCCTGTTGTTCTCTTAGATTGATTGTATTTCAAAACACACAACACCTAAATAAAAGCTTTCCCCCCTTTTTCTATTGAAAGAGAAAAATGGATTTCCAGTCACAGAATCCAAAATTCAGAGCAAATTGGAAGCATTAATGACTGTGAATTCATGAATGGTTCTTGGATTTTGATCTCCAATTTGGTTTCCTTAATGACATAAGGAGATCAAATTGATATACGACTAATCAGTCTCAATTCTTTTCCATAATTTTCAATTTCAATTATAACAACAATTATGTGTATATGTAAACCCCAGAACAGAAATTATTACACGGATACCTAGTCAGGTATCTTATCTACATATTCCTATTAGGAAATCGTCGTGCTTGCATTTTTCATTGAATATATTGAATATAAAATCGAAATTTGGATATAGCACGACCTATGTTGCCTCAAGGGAACTTCGATAAAAGATGGGATATACGGATAGCTAGATAGTTATATCTGCATGTACTTAATAAATATGACTTCTCTTACGCACTTCAATCGTATTCTACTAATTAACAAATGGGTAGAAATATCTTTTCTCTCTGCGAATCATTTTTTGAACAACGGAATCGATGAAATAAATTAAGTGCTAAAATCAAAGTCAACTCTAGACGGTTCCTGATTATTCTGTCTTTATCTCACTCATAGAGAACAGATTCAATTCCGAATCCATTTATGGTACCCAATCTGATCGTAATATCATAAGGTAGAAATTGGATCTATTTTGATATTCTATACAAGACTCCATAAGTCTAAGTGGCAGAATTTTGTTTCCCGGAATGTTTTATCAATTCATTTCCATTTGTATCTGTCGCAAATTCGAATTTGAGTCACATTTTTTTTTATTCCTCCGTTCATACGTATTTAGTACATATATATATGTATATGGGGTTGGATAAAATTTCATGTTGTTCAAATGAGCAAAATATACATTCCATCGTTGCTAGATCAATCTATATGGTTCAACGAAGAGTGAGCCAATAGTTGGATTTTTTCGATAAACGGAAAACTTAAGATGTTCCGGGATGGAAATGAGGGAATGTATACAATACCAGGGTTTAGTCAGATACAATTTGACGGATTTTGTAGGTTCATTGATCAAGGCTTGATGGAAGAACTTCATAAGTTTCCAAAAATTGAAGATACAGACCAAGAAATTGAATTTCAATTATTTGTGGCAACATATCAATTGGCAGAGCCCTTGATAAAAGAAAGAGATGCTGTGTATGAATCACTCACATACTCTTCTGAATTATATGTATCCGCGGGATTAATTTGGAAAACCGGTAGAGATATGCAAGAACAAACCGTATTTATTGGAAATATTCCTCTAATGAATTCCCTGGGAACCTCTCTAGTAAGTG